GAAATTACTTGTTCCCCGCATTTCGAATTTCTAGTTCGTTCTATTTCCCGCTTACGCTTACTTATCTATCCCAATTTGATTTTATTTTTTTAATAGAATAAAATAGATATCTTTTAGAGCATTGAAATTTGGCAATAGTAACATAGTCGTACCAATTCAATTTGTCTAAAAAAAACAAAGAAAGAGGTGGTAAAGTCATAAAGTCAAATAAAATAGTCTTCTTCAAACAAAAATCTACCTATTATATTATGACTAGGAATGCGGTACAAGGTATTTGACGAAGCTTGTGGAAAAAGAGCAAGTCAGGTTTTCAGAATGTCATTTTTTTTATCATACATAATTGACAACAAGAACAATAATTTTGTTCTTTTTACGAACCTTATGTCGATAAATCCGCGAGTCTAGAAATTCATTTCGGCCAATTGAACCTTCTCGAACTGTTTCTTTTTAAGAACCAAAAAGATTTGTGCCAAAATAACAGATCCCAAGAAGAACAAAAGACCTTGGACACGTAATGGGTCTTGAAGTACTATTTCGGCATCTCCCTGTCCAAATCCACCCACATTAGGATTACTCGTTAATGGTTGATCAAATTTGATGGATTCACCCTCTGAAACAAGAAGTTCTGGTCCTGGAGGGATAATATCAACCACTTGACGCCCATCCGATGGATCTGTTATGGTTATTTCATATCCCCCTTTTTCTTTTCGTATGATTTTACTTACTATACCCGCTCCCGTAGCATTATAAACTGTATTGTTACTCTTGCCTCCGTCGGGATAAATCTGACCCCTTCCCCTATTTCCTCCTACGTATATAGGATATTTTAAGAAGTGAACATCTTTCTTAGTAGCGGGGTCGGGGGAAAGGATAGGAAAGGTGATTTCACTATATTTCTGACCAGGTACAGGCCCTATCACAAGAATATTTGTTTTATTGGGGCGATAGCTCTGAAAAGATAAATTCCCTATCTTTTCTTTCATCTCGGGAGAAATACGATCGGAAGGTGCTAATTCAAACCCCTCCGGTAAAATAAGAACAGCCCCTACATTCAAACCCCCCTTTTTACCATTAGCAAGAACTTGTTTCACTTGCTTATCATAAGGGATTCGAACAACTGCTTCAAATACAGTATCAGGAAGTACCGCTTGTGGAACCTCAATATCCACGGGCTTATTAGCTAAATGGCAATTGGCACATACAATACGCCCAGTCGCTTCTCGTGGATTTTCATAACCCTGCTGCGCAAAAATGGGATATGCACTTGAAATGGATGGCCGAGTTATGATATATATCATGAGCGATACGGCAATAAATCGAGTAATCTGTTCCTTTATCCAAAAAAAAGTATTTCTAGTTTGCATGGCCTAATCATTGATCCGAAAATTTCTACAATAAATTGGGTAGGTCACTAGTATAGTTCCCTATCCACGATTCTGCTATTTACCGGAAGCATTTTACTGGAATACTTTAGGATGAAAATCACCCGGATAGAATGTTTTTAATACTTATGTAGAACTACATAGTAAGAAACATTCTAAGTGGATTAGATTCATATTGGTGAATCATTTATCAATCATTCATTGAATGATAAATAACTACAAGTGACGGAGATACACGATTTAAATAACGGAAAATCCAATATTTAAAAATAGTATCGAGAATAACTGGAAAAGTGGAAACAAGACCAGATATAATTTGATCATTATGAACAAATCCAAAATCTTTGTAGACAGAACCAATCATTAGTTCCCAACCGTGGGGTGAATGAAATCCGATACATAAATCAGTTAATAAAAGAATCAAAAAAGCTTTTACTGTATCACTTAAATTATATATGAATTCCTGAGCCCAAGAGTTAAGAATAACAAGTTCTTCATTACCTAAAATAGAATAACCACTTAGAATAACAAAACAGATTATATTTGTCGAAAGGTGTAAAATCGTATGGATACGATCCTCATTGTGTATCTTGATTAATTGGATCGTTTCTTTGTGCATTTCTATAGGAAGCTTTTGTAGATATATCTCGGAGTATTCCTTAATCATTTCGTCCAAGACGAGGATTTCCTCTAATTCTATGAACTTTTCTAGAATACTTTTTTCTTGAATATCATTCAAAAAAATTTCGGATCGACCAGTATTCGACCAATTAGTAATCCAAGATTCCATACTTTTAGTCAATGAAAGAGAAATCCACCAGGGCAAAAATAATATCGATGCAAGATACAAAAAGGGAGGGAATGCTTTCTTTTTCTTTTTTGCCATTTTTCACCTGTGAATTTTTAATTTACCCACTTCATTCGTCCACTCTATGTGATCGAATGTTTCTTTCAAACATGAGTTATAGACAAGGTATCAACTCTATGAATCCATTTTATTTGCGATTTTGTTTGAATCTAGAAAGAATACCGAAATAGATTAAGACTCTACTTCGAATTTGACTGAAGAAATAATCAAAAATATTGTTTCCAGATATCTCAATTCATTAAATTCAAACAAGTGTCTCCTTTCAATGAATGACCGAAAGAAGTACTTTAAAGAATGAATATTATTGAGATTTTGAGACGAAAGAATTACTTTTCAATCAAAATCTCCAATATTTGGAAAAAATTCCAACGGTTCCACATAGCCAATAATAGAATAATTGGGAGAAAAAAGATACAAAAAAATGAGCGACAAAACAAGACAGAAATGGGACCAGTTATCATTTTTAAGAAAACCCATGATTGTTTAGTAAGAAACACAAACGAAAGGATAAAAAAAAAGGTCGATTGGTAAAAAGGAAATAATTTACAAGATTTATTTGCATCTAAAGTATCACTTCCAACAAACATTGGAAAAAAAAAAGATAAATCTCTTTCTTTCGAAACTTAAGTTAAGTTATGTTATAGAAAAACAGGATTCTTTCATCTTTCCCTCCTGCTAAGAAAGCATTCCTCAAGTTCCTTTTCTTAAAAGACTTCAATCGGTACGCGCAAGAAATAGGCCAATTCTGCGGCTTTTTGTTCAATTTCTCGTGGAGTCAAATTCTCATCAGTACGGGTCAACGGAATAGCCCCCCGGCCTCTGATGTCCATATAAAGGACACGACGAGCATAAATCCCCTCTTTAACTTCTATTCTAACGGATTGAATATCTTTTATACGAAATTGAAGGAATATGCGACGATTTTTTCCAGGAAATCCCCAACGAAAAATACACACCATTCCTTCCTTTCTATCGAAAAGATCATAACCACTACCTACATTCCAGGAAATTGTACACCCCAAATAGGAACTAATAAAGAGACCCGCGATACCGTAGAAAGACATTACAATACCTTGTGGAAAAAAAATGATTTGCTGAGACGGAACAAAAGATATCAAATTTCTACCAAGATAACTGGAAGTTCCAACTAATAAGAATCCTAATGAACCTAAAAAAACGATAAGGGCCCAGCAAAAATTACTTAGTTTTCGAGATCCCGTTATAAGTTCTATCCATATATGTTCTGATCGCCAACTCATACTTGATCCGATTGCATTTTTTTGGAATTGAGAGAATACCCCAAATTATTTTGACTGTACTTTTTTTGTTTCCGAAGGAACTCTCATCAACTAGCACTAGTTTGATGTGAACTAGCACTAGTTTGATGTGAACCTTTAGGAGTAATTCATCAAATTGGTTAGATCTAAAATAATAACATACCCTTCATATGGTCCCAATATACATATTGATATACATATAGCTCCACCAACTTTACATTTTAGGCCTCCAGTGATCCTGATCTATTTGAAACTAGCTAGAATTCATTTACCCATAGATCGTTTTCTGTAAGCATAAGAGCTTTTTCCTCTATGTTCGGCGGAAATCACATGTTATACCATATTTCCCGAAATAAATATCTGTGTTATGCTACAAGTCTAAGTTTCAAAAAAAAAACGGATAAAAGAAGATTGGGTCCCCTCAGATCTAAACAATCTTGTTTTTTTGAACATGAAGAAATAAAGAAGCCATTGCAATTGCCGGAAATACTAGGCCTACTAAAGGCACAAAAATAGAGGGAAAATTGAAAGTTGTCATACAAAGGGTACCTCGATTTACTAATTTACTATTTGTACCTGTTTATTTTTTTTTAATATCATATTTTATACTAATACTAATTATAATTAAGAATTGTAATTATTATGAATTTGTAGTTATTATTAATTAATTCTTTTCTTAATAGAGATCTAAGTATCTATATATCTAAGTGAGTATATAGAATAAGTCCAAGCAATGTAGAACTAAATAAATGGACTTATTCATCTTTTTACATGAAAGATACGTATGATAATCAACTTTATTATTTTTCTTCATTTCTTTGTGTTTTATTCTTGTCTTCTAATTTAATAAACAAAGACTTTCTTACAAATTATCGAAAGATTCGTTAGAATGCGACACAATGGGGATTTTTAGTGAAAATGGGATTTTGGTAGTTAGTAATGGGGAATCTAGCTAAAAAAAGAGTTATCCGCTACTTTTGATTCTTTCTAGAATTAGATCTTAGGTCACCAAAGAAAACTCCATTCTTTTTTTTTTTTTTTTGAGCTAACTACTTGTTAACTACAAATCAAAAAATTGAACTTAGTGCGCTCTACTTGATTGAATTGGAATTCAAAGGAAAAAAGGCGTGGAGCTTAAATAACTCACCTAGAACACTTTTTAAAAGATTACGCGGTACGATTAGGTCGAATAAGCCCTTCTGGAATAAATATTCAGCCGCTTGTGCACCTTCGGGTACTGTTTTATTTAATGTTTGTTCAATTACTCTTTTACCCGCAAATGCAATGTAGGAATTGGGTTCGGCAATAATGAGATCTCCCAACATACCAAAACTAGCTGTTACCCCACCAGTAGTAGGAGATGTAAGGATTGATACATAAAATAACTTTTTATTTGATTGATAATCATATAAGGCAGACGATATTTTAGCCATTTGCATCAAGCTGAAACTTCCTTCTTGCATGCGCGCCCCC